TAGAGGACATAATTCACATGGATATAGTAAATCTCGCTTGGGCTGCTTTAATGGTAGTCTTTACGTTTTCCCTTTCACTAGTAGTATGGGGAAGGAGTGGACTCTAGAAGTACTACTAATTGAGTTTAGGAACTAAACAGTATCACTTTTTTTTTCTAGATCGTTCGGCAAAGTTTTTTTTATTTAAAATTTCACTATTTCAATTTAAAATTTTATTTTTAAATTGAAATAGAAATGAAAAATATCTTCATTTCGAAATTCTCTTGGATTTTAGTTGAGTAATGTATTATATGAATAATAAATATATATGAAGAATACTCTTTCAATCAAAGAAATATTTCAATTATTTCCGTGTTCGTATTTTGAAAGTAAAAAAAGTAAAAGGAATCCAAATGGTAGGAAATTTATTCCAACTGAATTCTTCATAAATTTTCTATTTCGATGAACTGACTCTTACCAAAGTTAGATATGGACCATGAGGAAGAACGGCACTTTTTTTTATTTTGTTTACCTCTTTACTGTTCAAAGATCAAAGAGAAAACAATTCGGTTATTCCATTACGTGGATACACATTGGGAAACAACATAGTAGTTGTCCAACGAGATACTGCACATCCTAAAATATTGTCTTGGGCGAGTCACATATTGCGCCGCTTGTTTTAGTTTTCCTATTTTAGAAATTTTATTTATGTTTTGCTTGTTTTATTGAACCCATTTCATATCATGGTTCAAACGTTAAAAGTCGACGGGTTTTACTAATCCTTTTCGAAATCCGAAGAAGTCATTGATTCTTTCGATCGGGATTCATATTGAAAATAATCAGAAATCTAGGAATTCGAATCGTAAAAGTCGCTTTCGATTATTTCAAATTAATTGAATTGAAATCAACACAAATTAAATACAAATAGATAAAGCAAAGAAATAGAATTGGGATACTATATAATATACATTATCACTATATATATTATATATATACGTAATTAAATCTATTTCTATATATATAGAATATATAGAAAAGGAATATGATTGTACTATTGTAGATTGATCTATATTAATCTATATTAAATTAACCCGCATTACAATACAACTTTATACACTACAATAACAATACTAGATAGTATGGTAGAAAGATTCAGATATTTCTTTCTACCATACTATCGTATCTCATAGAATACGACTGATTCTAGTCTGCCCATTTCATTTAAGACGCGAAATTTTTATCCTTTTCTTCTCTGCAATTATTGATAAGAAATAAAAAATCAAGTTTAATTCAAATTAATCACCTTGGCTGACTGTTTTTACGTATATTATAAGTAAAAAAGCAGTAGGAACTAGAATAAACAGTGCAGTAGCAATAAATGCGAGAATATTTACTTCCATAATCTCATTGTTTAATTTTTCTTTAATTCGCAATAACTCGGGAGTTAATCCCATAGAGATAATAAATCTTTCGCCTGTAAATTCAATGGGATGCATTACATCTCGATGATATCGAATCGGATCAATATCATGAATAACAATATCGGAGCTATCAAATCGATTCATCGTCAAGAATTGAATAGTATAACATAGGACAGTCTTTTATCCATACTGAACTCAAAATTTGATTCCCGATACAATCAATAATTCCTTTATTTATTTATCATTCTTTTCCATTCTTTCTTTTCTATAACCTACCGCCCTCTTTGTACAATCATCTGATGAAGTATCATCTAACCGCCTTTCCACTTACCATTGGTTCTAAACAAACCCCAACAAACAATAGAAGCTCAATGAAAAAAAAAAAAGGAAGGAGCTAAGTTATAAACTCCTTTTTTTAATGATCCAATCTTCTTGGAAAACAAAAGAAGTATGATAAAGACGAGTACAAATTCCGGTATAAAAAAATCGAATATTCCATCAAATTAACTATTTTTTTATATATTTATATATAAATTTAAAAAGTTTGTTCTTTCAAGGAAAAACCCTTATAAAAAAAAAAATTCATTACCTCGCTAATAAAAAAGTGATCCTTGTTTGATCTTTATTTTTTGAATATCCTCTTTCATTGGATTAGTAATGGGACGCATATATCAAAAGCTCAATGCGAAATTTGAATGAGATAGATTATTTCAAATTAGTCAAATTTGAAATTGAGGTTACACAAAATAGGGCCCGAAAAGGATATACTTTTATTTTAATCTTAAAAAAAACAGTATTCTATACACAGTAACTATGTTCAATTTATTTTATATTGTACAAATTCCATTTATGTATGTACTCCCGGGAAACATACAATACTCTACTCTATTTCATATTTCACAGATCGGGAGTAATTGAAAAAGCCAGACCCAGTACAGTACGGTACGGTATCCCGTGGAATCCTGAATCTGATGCTAATAATATAATAATTATACTAATCCACATATGCCTCTCTCCCATCAATCGAATCGGTACTAGTCGAAGAAATGGAAATTCCCCCATTTGGTTGATGATAAATGTGAAACGAAAAAGAAAAAAAG